CTAGTAATCGGATGAGCTGGGTTGTAGACATGAAAAAGTAAGAACTTAGCGGGTCCTTACCCTCCTTTGTCTGATTAGAGCGGAAAGGGCCCGCGGAGTTCTTACTCTTATAATGAGACTTTGATCTATTCCATAACCTACAAATTGGTTAGTTATCCAGTCAGCATAATCAAAATATTATATTTGTTTTGTAGAAATGACAAAAAGGATCCTTTGCTCTGATGTTTCAAACCACTCTATTCTTTTGTTTCTTAATGATGTTTGTGAACAATTGAATCTAGCGGTTGATTCGTAGTCCCTGCCCTTCCCCCAAAATATTAACTGTAAGCAAGAAGAAAGAACGAATCAATCGATTTTATCTATAATCCAATATAATAATTATATTGATTTCTAGGGATGAGACATCCTGCAAATCATTTCTAGACTAAACTAATAGAACCTTAATCAAAATTACTCTAAAAATAAAATAAAAACTCTGATCATATATCTGATCATATAATAAATAAAGATTTGGATATTCGTAAAAATAAAATCCGCCTTTCAACCGGAACAGTCTTTTTTGTTTGAATAATTTCTCTAAGTTAGAAGTTTAACTTATATTGAATAAGTGAAGATATTGAATAAGTGAATAAATTCTATTTTCTCAATAACTTATTCACCCATAATCCTTTTTTTCCTTTGTTTGTCCACTACTTCTTATGAATCTAAACAAAGGAGTTCCGATAGACCCGGAAAAGAAGGAAAGGAATAGTAATCTTTGATGAACAGGAAAAAAATAATTATTATTTTGATACAAGACGACACAAGAAAACGGGTGAAAATTCCCTTTTCTTGTGTCGTCTTGCGTCGAATAGAAGATTAGGAAGACTAGTAATCCTTCCTAAAAGTATTTGTTCCTTTCATTTTTACCATCCTTGCCCTGTATTCTCTTCTTTTGTATTTGTTTGTATGCCTATTGTTTATTACTAAAATGGAATACAAGTAATGAATTCCAGGCGTCCTGCAAAACAAAAAGAGTATAAACAAAGCAAGCAAAAGGATTTACAGAATTTTTTGATCATACATAATTGTATCGATGGACAAAAAATTGGCACTTTTTACCAAATGTTAAGGAATCTCTGGACCTAAAAATTCATTTCGTACAATTGAACTTTTTCAAACTGTTTCTTTTTAAGAACCAAAAAAACTTGTGCCAAAATAACAGATGCGAAGAAGAACAAAAGGCCTTGGACGCGTAATGGATCTTGAAGCACTATTTCTGCATCTCCCTGACCAAACCCTCCTACATTGGGATTGCTTGTTAATGGTTGATCAAGCTTAATGGATTCACCCTCTGAAACAAGAAGTTCTGGTCCTGGAGGTATAATATCAACCGCTTGACGTCCATCCGATGCATCAACTATGGTTATTTCATATCCTCCCTTTTCTTTACGTACTATTTTGCTTACTATACCTGCTGATGTAGCATTATAGACTGTATTGTTACTCTTGCTACCATCAGGATAAATCTGACCCCTTCCTCTGTTCCCACCCACATATATGGGATATTTTAAGAAGTGAACGTCTTTCTTTGTAGCAGGGTCGGGGGAAAGAATGGGAAAGACGATTTCACTATATTTCTGACCCGGAACAGGACCTATCACAAGAATATTTTTTTTATTGGGACGATAACTCTGAAAAGACAGATTTCCTATCTTTTCTTTCAACTCAGGAGAAATACGATCGGGGGGGGCTAATTCGAATCCCTCGGGTAAAATAAGAACAGCACCCACATTCAAACCCCCTTTTTTACCATTAGCAAGAACTTGTTTCAGTTGCATATCATAAGGAATTTGAACAACTGCTTCAAATACAGTATCAGGAAGCACAGCTTGCGGAACTTCAATATCCACGGGCTTATTAGCTAAATGGCAATTAGCACATACAATTCGTCCAGTTGCTTCTCGTGGGTTTTCATAACCCTGCTGCGCAAAAATGGGATATGCATTTGAAATGGATGCTCGAGTTATTACATATATCATGATCGATACAGAAATGGATCGAGTCATCTGTTCCTTTACCCAAGAAAAAGTATTTCTATTTTGCATGTCCAATCATGGATCTCGGAATTTCTACAATAAATTAGATAGAGAACTAGTAAAGTTCCCTATGCACGAGTCTGTCATTGTACTGGAATAGTTGTACTGTAATATAGGACGAATACCTTGAACTGGTAGAAATAAAATATAAAGAATTAAGTAAGATTCAAAATGGTTTCTTTATAAAGGAAGAAGGATTCTGATTTATTTGATTGATATCAGGAGATCAAATGAGTTCTTCATTCATTCATTGAATGATAAATGACTACAAGCGAAGGAGATACACGATTTAAATAATGGAAAATCCAATATTTCACAATTGTATCTAGAATAACTGGAAAGGTGGAAACAAGACCAGATATAATTTGATCGTTATGAGCCAATCCAAAATCATTGTAGAACGAACCAATTATTAGTTCCCAACCATGAGTCGAGTGAAATCCAATCCATAAATCAGTAACTAAAAGAATCGAAAAAGCTTTTATTGTGTCACTTAAGTTATAGAGGAATTCCTGAACCCAAGAATTAAGAATGACAAGTTCCTCATTACCCAAAATAAAATAACCACTTAGAATAGCGAAAGAGATTATATTTGTCGAGAAATGCAAAATGATATGGAGATGATATTCATTGTGTGTTTTGACTAATTGTATCGTTTCCTTGTGTATTCCTATACGAAGTTTTTGTATATGTGTCTCCGGGTACTCCTTTATCATTTCGTCCAACAGAAAGAGTTCTTCTAATTCTATGAATCTTTCTAGAACGTTTTTCTCTTGAATGATATTCAAGAGAGTTTTGGATTGCCCGGTATTCCACCAATTTGTAACCCAAAGTTCCAGACATTTATTAAATGAAAGAGAAACCCACCAGGGCAAAAATACTATAGATACAAGATATGGGAAAGAAGGCAATGCTTTCTTTTTTTTCATTTTTTATCTGTGAATTGAATCGTTAATGAACCTGCTTCATTCGTTGACTCTATATGATATTTCTCTGAAGCACGAGTTCTATAACAAGGTATTGAACCTATGGGTCTATTCATTCCAATTTTTGTGTCAAAATTGAGTTTAGTTCTTGGATCTAGAAGGAATATAGAAATGGGATAAGGGTTTGCCCTTTTCGGATAAAAATGAAAAATCAATATTATTCCTAGATATCTCAATTGGGCAAATTTGAATGGGCAAATTCGAAGCAATTTCATCTTCATTTGTTCCTTTCTATGAATACTCGAAAACCCACTTAAAATAATGAATCGGATTTATAAACGAAAACCCCCCTCAGTTAATTATTTCGAAATGTTTCACCGCCTAGCCACAACCAAGGAAAAAAGGTATCATCAAAATTTTGGGCCTAAAAAGATGAGATGAATCCCGTATTACGAAATAAATGTTCGGATATATTTGATGAATCCCTACTTATTATATTAGCCTTAGATTAGCCTTTTTTCTAGTAGAAATTTTCTAGTAGAAAAGAGTTGAGTTGGTATCCATACGCATATGAAATACTTTTGGTATACAAATGGTATACAAAAATTTATTCTTTTCTTAATTTTCTTCTTTATTATAGTATAGTTTATTATAGTTATTCCATATACGCCCTCCTGCTTTTTTGGTTTATTCTATGGGAGTCGCCACGACAAAGGAAGGAGGAAATAGAATAATCTAACATGTTTTGTTCAAATGAACATTCCAAAAAGACTTCAATTATATTAACAAGGGAATTAGCAAGTTCCTTCCCCCATGCCGAGAAAACATTTATTCTTTATTGTGTTCAATTCATTTCAAAATACTTCAATTGGTACGCCCAAGAAATAGGCCAATTCGGTAGCTTTTTGTTCAATTTCTCGTGGAGTAAAATTCTCATCAGTACGAGTCAAGGGAATGGCCCCTTGACCTCTGATTTCCATATAAAGGACACGACGAGGATAAAGACCCTCTTTAACCTCAATTCTGATTGATTGGATATCTCTCATAAGGAAGCGAAGGAAGATGCGACGATTTATTCCAGGAAATCCCCAACGAAAAATGCACACAATTCCTTCTTTTCTATCGAATCGGTCATAACCACTACCTACATTCCACAAAATTGTGCACCACAAATAGGAGCTAACGAACAGACCTGCGATCCCGTAAAAAGACATCACGATTCCTTGTGGAAAAAAAATAATTTGCTGAGATGGAAATATGGATATCAGATTCCTACCAAGATAACTGGAAGTTCCAACCGCTAAGAATCCTAGTGAACCTAAAAAAAGGATACAGGCCCAGCAAAAATTACTTGTTTTTCGAGACCCCCTTATAAGTTCTATCCATATATGTTCTGATCGCCAATTCATACTATACTAGATCCAGTTGCATTCGATTGGAATTGAGAGAATAACCCAAATTTGACTTTACCTTTCTTGATCCCGAAGTAACTTTCATCAACTAGCACTATTCTGATGTGGAGTAATTGGTTAGATACATTGACTTTCTATTAAAAATATTTACTGATCTGTTTTTAACCAGCTATATATATATATATATATATATATATATATATATATATACATTTATGCAGATAGCATGTATCCGCATACATAACAGTTCTTTCATTTGTGTGTGGAAAGATCCACATATCGTACCATATTGCACTAAAAAAATATCTGTATTATGATACAGTGTTGAAATAAATTGATAGGATTTGGTCCCATTGGATCTAGACAATCTTATTTTTTTGGACATGAAGAGATAAAGAAGCCATTGCAATTGCCGGAAATACTAGGCCCACTAAAGGCACAAAAATAGAGGGTAAGTTGAGATCTGTCATAGAATGGGTGCCTCGATTTAATATTTGTATCTATATATTTGTATCTATTAGAAAGATATCTTATGATATGATAAGTATATCTATTATAAGTAATATTAGGTAATATTGACTATTGTATTTTATATAATATTATACTACTAAGTATATATAAACAATTAAGTATATATAAATATATAATTTATAAATAATATATTTATATTAAAATGGAAATTAGAAATATAAAAATAATATTAAAATATTAAATTTTAATAAAAAAAAAATGATAGATAATAAGTGCAAAAATGTAGAACTAAATTAAGTGTACCTATTCATCTTTCTACACGAATATAAATAGGGTAATCTTCTTTTACAAATTTTATTATTCTTCTTCTCCCATCCTTATGTTCTTTCTATCTTTCTTTCTAATCTAATAATAATAAGGAGTTTTTTATTTAAAAGGAGTTTTCTTATGAAAATTAAGTTCATTATGAATTCGTGACTCTAAATAATAGGATCCAACAAACAGGGATTCATAGTAAAAATGCGATAGATGTAGAAATTATTTTATTTCATTTCCATATTTGATATTTATTTTTTTTTTTCATTATTGTCTATCTTAATTAATGCGTAAGATAGCCAGATAAAATTCTTTTTATTTCCCCAAATTAGAATTCCTCGGAAAGAGAAATTCACTTTTTTATTTTATCCTGTTGATAGAGGTTCATAATACCTAATCATGAATAGGGGTAAGATAAAAAATAGATCTGGATCCGGAAGAAAAAAAATTATCCGAAACTTCTGACTCTTACTATAAAGTGTAATTTATATCACCAAAGAACATTTTTCTTAGTTTTTTTTTTATTATGATGAACTAAATACTTGTTCGCTACAAACAAAATAACTGAATCTAGTGCTATACTTTAATTTTTTGAATTTTGATTCAAGGGAAAGAAACCATGGAGCTGAAATAACTCACTTAGAACACCTTTTAAAGGATTACGTGGTACGATTGGGTCGAATAAGCCTTTATGGAATAAATACTCAGCCGCTTGTGAACCATCGGGTACTGTCTTATTCAATGTTTGTTCAATTACTCTTTTACCCGCAAATGCAATGTACGCATTAGGTTCAGCAATAATGATATCTCCCAACATACCAAAACTGGCTGTTACTCCACCGGTTGTAGGAGATGTAAGGACTGGTACATAGAATAACTTTTTAGTGGATTGGTAATCATATGAAGCAGAAGATATTTTAGCCATTTGCATCAAGCTCAAACTTCCTTCTTGCATGCGTGCTCCTCCAGAAGCACACACAATAATGACAGGTAGAGATCGATTAGTAGCGTACTCAATCAAACGAGTGATTTTCTCACCTACTACAGATCCCATACTACCTCCCATGAACTGAAAATCCATAACCCCAATTGCTGTGGGAATACCGTTTAGTTGACCTATGCCTGTTTGAACAGCTTCAGTTAAACCTGTCTTTCTTTGATAAGAATCGATACGATCTTTATAAGGTTCCTCTTCTGAATGAAATTGAATGGGGTCCATAGAAACCATATCTTCATCCATAGGATCCCAAGTGCCCGAATCAATCGAAAGTTCGATTCTATCTGAACTACTCATTTTCAAATGATATCCACACTGTTCACAAATATTCATTTTTGACCTAAGAAGTTTTTTATAATTTAATCCATAACAATTTTCGCATTGAACCCATAAATGTCTGTATTTTTTATTTATATCGAAATCATTAGATCTTCCTCTTATATTGAAATCACTGCCATTATTACGAGTTCTTATACAAAAACTTCCACTTTCACTACCACTTACATTTTCAGTACAAATGAAACTATAAATGTAACTGTCACTGTAATTGTCAGTACCACCTGAAATGGAACTATTAATACTGACTTCAAAACGAAGATAACTATTAATGCAACTATTAATGTGATTAGTCCAACTAGATTGAGTATCATACATGTAATGATAATAGTAGTGATTGTTTCTCTTAGACCCCCTATTCAAAAAACTAGAAAAAAAACCCTCTAATTCACTCAGAAAAGAACTATCATTGTCAATCTCAAAACTATGATTTTCAATATCAAAATATACGGAATAACTGTCACCATTACTATCCCTAACTAAAAAAGTGTCATCAGAGATCAAACTCCAAATATCCCTGATACCAAATAAATAATCAACATTACTGAAACGATAACTAACACTATCACTCCAATTTTTCTCCGTATCATTTAGAGGGGGTTCATCACTTCCACTGGTATGGCCAATAGCATCAAGACTTTCCATTGATTTACTTAAACCATACCTATGTTCTAACTTTAACTTCTCGTTAGACAACATCGAATTGAACCACCATTTTTCCATATAATCTTCCTGCCCCCTATTTGATGAAAATACAATAGATGAATAGTCATTCGATGAATAATTATTTTACTATTTTATTTCCTATCAGAATTAAGCATATGAGGATTAGGATTGTTAACTAATAATAAGTGAGTATTGAAAGAAATGATTCTCTTTTTTTTTTCAATTAAAATACAAATTCTCATCGAAAATAGTTTATAAATAAGGAATTCGTTCTCGTATAACCTTGTATCGTATAATCA